AGCAGCGTGTATAAGAGCAGAAATAGGAGTGGGCCCTTCCATGGCATCAGGTAACCACACATGAAGGGGAAATTGTGCCGATTTAGCAACGGCACCGGCAAATACTAGACCAGCACACAAAGTAACAAACAAAGAATTGACTTCATTATCATAAATCAAGTTATTGAATATTTCGAATAAATCACGAAATTCAAAACTACCCGTTATCCAGTAAAAACCTAAAATTCCTAATAATAAGCCAAAATCCCCTATACGATTAGTCACAAAAGCTTTTTGGCAAGCATTTGCAGCAAGAGGTCGTGTAAACCAAAACCCTATTAATAAATAAGAACACATTCCAACCAATTCCCAAAAAATATAAATTTGTATCAAATTCGAACTAGTAACTAATCCTAACATGGAAGTACTGAAAAAACCCATATAAGCAAAAAATCTCAAATATGCTTGATCATGAGCCATATAATTATCACTATAGATAAGAACCATAATTCCAACGGTAGTTATTAATATTGACATAATAGAAGTAAGCGGATCGATCAAATAGCCGAATTCTAAAGAAAAATCATTATTAATGATCCAAGACCATACATATTGATAGATCGAATTGCTATTTATTTGCTTAATAGACAGATTGATTGAAAAAATCATGACTATAGTTAACAATAAAACACTCTGAAAAGACCACATACGACGAAGATTTTTTGTTGCCGTCGGAAAAAGAAGAAGTCCGACCCCTATTAATATAGGAATTGGAAGTGGAATGAAAGGGATGATCCACCCGTATTGATATGTCTGTTGCATAAAAACATTTTTTAATTCTTAATTTATTAATTAATTGTTTCCGATTCACCGGATCTTACCTCTTTGAAAGGGATCAATAAAAGTCAAGATATGGACTTTAAGTTAAACTAACTTAAATAGAATTTTAGAATCTTTTGTTTTTTTACTTTACTTATTCTTCTGAATTTTTGCTAAATCCTTAAAATATTCAAATCAAGAAGTTATAATTGTTCAAATTATATAAAATTATATGAAAGGGAAAAAGTACCCGAGTTTGATCAGTTATATAATTAATAGAAAAGGAGATGAAATTTTTTCTTTCATTAAGCAAAAGCAAAGTTTTTATTCTTATCTTAAATCTTTTGGTGGGGTATTTTATTATAATTATATGGAAATTCGCCTTAGAATGACGAAAATAGACAGAAATAAATAAAGGTTTTTCGATTCTTTTTTATTATATTAAGTTTAAGCTTACTTAACTAATTCGATTTTTATGGCACAGCGAGTTCTATAGATACAAACAGGTATAGACTTGAATGAGAAAGAATCGCAAAAAAAGATAACAATCAAAAGAAATTTTTTTACGGATATTTTAAGGAATAGAAAAGTTTGAAAAAAAAAAGAATAACAAAATCTTCGTCTTTTTTCTATTTTTATTTGAGTATTTAATACTAATACAATTTTATTGATTCAATTTTCACATATCTTTACCCTATCGAAATTTCTTTTTCTGAAGAGAATATTATTTCGATAATAAATAGACTAAATGATTGGTTTTGAACAATAGATGTCTTTCACATCCAGTTAGAACGATAAGTAATCCCCTTTAAATGGCAGTTCCAAAAAAGCGTACTTCTACATCAAAAAAGCGTATTCGTAAAAATATTTGGAAAAAGAAGGGATATTGGACAGCCTTAAAAGCTTTTTCCTTAGGAAAATCTCTTTCTACTGGGAATTCAAAAAGTTTTTTTGTACAGCAAACAAATAAATAAGTAATAAAAGTTTGGAATAATCAGAATACACTCAAAAATCGATCCATTTTCAATTTTCTATAAAAAAAAATAGAAAAATTTCATCATCTCTTGAGTTGATGTAATCAATATGAAATGAAATTAAGTTCATTCTTTTAGTTTTAAAAATAAGAATTTTTTGGTTACTGAATTATTCTAAAAATCCTAATACTTTTTTATTGACCAAAAAAAGAAAAATTTTGTTGACAAATCTTTGTAAAAGGTTTACCTTTCTTTTTCTCATTTCCAAGATGGGGAGGTTTATTTCCCCATCGACCTATTTGTCAAAGTTAGATTAACAAAAAATTTCTCTTTTTTTAGAAGAGTGGGGATAAGACCTTTAGTTAAAAGTTATTTTAATTTTTAATTAAAGGGTTGAATAAAAAACTAATAGATTAAATCTTTAAAATCCTTTGCAATAACTTTCGTACTTTTTATTTTTTTATAGGAATTACTTTAAAGATTCACCAGATATTTCCTCTTGTCAACTCAACCCTTAGTGAGGATTTTCCCTCTGAAAATGTGTCAATTTGGAGTGATCAAAAAGGTATTTTTTTCTATTTATTTTATGTTCATTGATAAAAGGCATTTTTTTGAGTCCTTTCTCTTGATTAATTCTTGGTTGAAGGTAGAAGTTTCTAGTTACAAGCGTTCAATTCTAGGAGAACATAAAATCCATGAAAGTCACTAAGAACCTCTAAACTAAAATA